AAATGAGACTCAATCTTTTTACTGCGAATTTATAAGCTGTTTTCTTTCACTCATATAACTATCTGGTTTAGTTCATCAACCCGAATGATGAATAAAAAAAAAATGAAGATATCTATTCAATTCATTCAACTTCTTTCCTCGAAAGAAAGGAAATAGGGGAAAATTTATGTCTCAACGAATCACACGTAGAGATATTGATAACACACATAGAGTTAATGGTATTTCATAACTAATTGATTGGGCAGCAGCTCGTAGACCACCTAAAAAGGAATATTTATTATTTGATCCATAGCCTGACATAAGAAGTCCAATGGGAGCAATACTTGAAATGGCGATCCATAAAAAAACACCGATACTGAGATCAGCTAGAACAAGGCGATAGCCAAAAGGAATTACTGAATAACTTAGTAGAATTGATACGACTGCTATGGATGGTCCGATACTGAATAAACGAGTATCTCCTCTAGATGGAAGAAGATTCTCTTTGAAAAGGAGTTTTGTCCCATCTGCTAGAGCTTGAAGAATTCCCAAAGGGCCGGCGTATTCCGGTCCAATACGTTGTTGTATCCCTGCGGATATTTCTCTTTCTAACCACACAATTACTAGTACACCTATTGTGATTCCCAATACAGGAGTAAAAATAGGGACAAACATCCATATGATCCCATAGACCTCTTTTAAGGATTCCAATCTAGAAAAAGAATTGATAGCTTGTACTTCTGTTGTATCAATTATCATTTCAACGATCAACTTCTCCCATAATGATATCTATGCTACCTAGTATTGTCATAATATCAGCCAATTTCATTCTTTTAACTAACTGAGGAAGAATTTGCAAATTGATAAAACCCGGTGGACGAATTTTCCATCTCCAAGGAAAAACACTCTGATCTCCTATCAGAAAAATTCCCAATTCCCCCTTTGGCGCTTCGACTCTCACATAAAGTTCTTGTTTCGACAATTCAAAAGTAGGAGAAGGCTTTTTACTAATGAATCGATATTCAAAATCATTCCATTCGGGATCCCTTACTCTATCAAAGCGCCGGATTTCTAAATTCTCATAGGGCCCCCCCGGAATTCCTTCCAGAGCCTGTTGGATAATTTTTATGGATTCCGTCATTTCACTGATTCGTACTAAATAACGAGCTAATGAATCTCCTTCTTTTTGCCATTGGACTTCCCAATCAAATTCGTCGTAACACTCATAATGATCAACTTTACGAAGATCCCATTGTATTCCGGAAGCTCGTAGCATTGGTCCTGATAAACCCCAATTTATTGCTTCCTCTCCGCCAATAATGCCTACCCCTTCAACTCGTTCTAAAAAAACGGGATTTCGTGTAATAAGCTTTTGATATTCAGCAACCCCTGTTAAAAAATAATCGCAGAAATCCAAACATTTATCTATCCAGCCATGAGGTAGATCAGCAGCTACTCCTCCGATACGAAAATAATTATGCATCATTCTCATACCGGTGGCAGCTTCGAATAGATCATATACCAATTCTCTTTCTCTGAAAATATAGAAGAAAGGAGTCTGTGCACCAATATCTGCCATAAAAGGGCCAAGCCATAACAAATGAGAAGCTATACGACTCAACTCCAACATAATTACTCTGATATAGCTGGCCCGTTTAGGGACCTGAATATTTCCCAACTGCTCTGGTGCATTTACGGTTATTGCTTCTGTGAACATAGTAGCTAAATAATCCCAACGTGTTACATAAGGCAGATATTGTATAATTGTTCGATTTTCCGCAATTTTTTCCATCCCTCTGTGTAAATAACCCAATATTGGTTCACAGTCAATAACATCTTCACCATCTAGAGTAACGATGAGTCGAAGAACACCATGCATTGATGGATGGTGAGGACCCATATTGACTATCATGAGGTCTTTTCTTGTAGCTGGTACAGTCATAGGTTTTTCCCCGATTTCTTTTTCCATGAATTGCTGAAAACAAAAAGAAGTTCATCAAAATTCAAGATCTAATAAATCCAATAATTCAAAATGACTTTTCAAATTAACGAGTTTTTGGCTCTCGAATATTCAACTGACCAATTAATTCTTTATAACGTACTCTATTTTTTTTTGACAAATAAGCCAGCAGCCGTTGACGTTTTCCCAGAATTTTCCGTAGACCTCTCTGAGATAAATAGTCTTTTCTGTGCAATTCCAAATGTGAAGTAAGTCTTCGTATCTTATTGGTGAAACTGAATACTTGAAATTCAACAGACCCCCTGTTTTCTTCTTGCGAAATAACCGAGATGAATGAATTTTTTACCATAAAAAGAATTCTTCTCCCCCCCTTTTTCTTTCTTTTTTACAAATATGAATTTTACCGATCAGTAATAATAATGCCGGTCATTTTAATCTTGGTATACACAATAATCTTAATTTCGTTATGGACTCCTAATTTTCTCAAATAAAATGAATCAACAATCCATTTTTTGATTCGGATAGGAATACAAAAGGATGGTACATTGCTGCCCTCACAAAAGAGAATAATTTAGACCTAAAAAAAAATAAGAAGATTCTGTTGATTCATTTCTAGATCTAATTGATATGTCATTGAATTAGTATCATGTATCAGAATGGAATGTAAGACAAGGCGTGTGTGCATCTATTTACCTTTATATACCAGATATGGTACGGGATATATAAGAAAAGTGTACCATCAACGAATTTTCAATCGTGGATACATATGTATCCTTACCATACTGAAACGACTGCCATTGTTGGTATCAAACCAATAGCGATTCATACAAGCTAAATCTTCTAATCGATAATTGGGCCAAAGAAAGAACTTTACTTTAATTAATTTAGTTTTCTCTCTATCAAGATGTTTGCTTTCATCCAAAAATTGACCACAGTTTTTTATGTTGTTCCCATTGCAAAATACTGGATTTCTATCCACACCATTCCTATTCCTTGAATTGAAACAAATTAGAATTCTCAATTCTCTACGACGTCTAGGCGATAAAATATTTTCAGGAACAAGCAAATCAGAATGATTTTTGTCTCTATTTCTAGTCATCCTTTGATGTCTTGCAATGGATTCATCAAAATTATTCTTATCAACATATCTTTTTTCTCGGTATCTTTGATTATTTTGGTGCTTACTCTTATGAACCAATGAAATTACTATGGTTTGATACATAATAAATTGTCCATCACTTTTTACAGACAGACGAACTGGCTCAATAACCAATATCCCCCTTTTCATCAATTCTGTAAGAGTTAAATTCTTCTGAATAAGCATTATATCCAGACTCATTTCTCTCCTTTGAATAGAGGATATAGCAATTTCTCTTGGATTTATTAGTCTAAGCAGGAGACAATATACTTTGATATTATTGATCAATCTTTGATTCAAAGGATCGTTCCATCTCAATTGAAAAAGCAAATATCTTTTCAGGAAGAAATCGAGTTCTGCTTCCGTGTTGCTCTTGGATTGTTTTTTCTTTCTACGTTTTTTCATGTCTGATCCCGCGTAATCTTCTTCAACATCTTTTTGTTGGTTTGAGAGATCGGATCCAAGATTCCCGTGGTTTTGTGTATCTGATCCAAGATCTCTTTGGCCCGCGGGTTCTTTTTCTTCTTGATTTCGATTCTCTAATTCAAGAGATTTTTTTTCATTCGATGGTATAAAAAGATCCTTTTTTTGCTTTCCATTGATGTTTTTATTTTCACTAATATTTTCATTTCCATTATAATTTAAAAGAAGTAATTTGATTGGTATAACCCATGGTTTAATCTTATATGCATTATAAAGTAGCACAAGTTCTGGGAAGAACCAGAGTTCCAGATTCGATATGGGACGATTTAGTATTTCTTCATTCATTCCCATCCAATCAAAAAGGTTTTTTTTTTTATTGGGTGGGTTGATTTCTTGATCTTGATGAATCGTGAGAGAAAAAAGACCTTTCTTATCAATTTTATCAATTATTTGATAATTATTAGTCCCAGTCTTAGTATTTTTATTACTGTTGGTACTGGTATTGATATCGATCCAGGCCTCAATATTGACTTTCGTTCTAAGACAAAAATGGAGAATTCTCCAATCAAAATATTTTCTATTCGGATTTTTCTCCATATACATAATATCATCTTCTCCTAGATAATTATTGATAGGGAGACCTCCCAGCATATCAAATAATTTGTGTTTATGTGTCTTGTAATTATAAGACATCTCTTGGTTCTTATTTACTTGTAATGGTGATCCATAAATATATGAGTCTTTCGTATCTTCATAATTAATATATTTATATGATAAAAGATCATATCTATAGTGTTTTTTAAAATTATCTTTTTGATTCAGTAATGAACCTGCTTCATAATCATTTTGTTTTTTGTAATGAATTAATTGGTCTTTTTCATATGAATCCCATTTGTTTAAATCTTTATTTTGAGCCGTACGACGTTCATTGATTCTATTTCGCCATTTTTGTGGCACTAATCTAGACCATCTAATCTGAGATAAATCGTATTGATAATGACCCTTTAACCAGTTTTTCCATTGATTCATTCCAGAATTCCGAAGTTTCTTATGCCTTAATTCGGAATGAAATATTCCTTGTGTTCCAAAATAATCCTTTCTTTTTTTCTTAAGAAAAAAAGATGTTCCGTGATATTGAAGGACAGATCTTAACTTATACAAGTTAATAACTTGGGCTTGTGCTAATTTGTAAAATACATATGCTTGTGACAAGGAGGATAAGTCACAAAAAATCTGTGAATTCTTCTTACTATTATTAATCTTATAAAATGACTTTTTTATAGTCGAAATAAAGTGAATTGTATTTTGATTTGTTTTATCAATTCTTTCTTGAGTTGCTTCATTATTGTAAATATATTTATCAATCATTTTTTTTGTTGATTCAAGAAAAAGTTGTGCATTGACTCTGGGAATATTAATGATACATAGAAAGATATCTATGTATATCCTTTCAATCAAAAATTTTAAAAAATAATGTGATTTACGGATTAATCGAGCATT